CCTATCTATATAATAATATTAAGTATTAAGTTCTATTTTATTTTATAGATTTTATAGAATATATATATAATAGAAGATAATCTAAGAATATAAGAATCTAAATAGAAAGAAGATTAAAAGATCTAAAAATAGAATATAGAAATAGAAGATATAAAAATAGAAGATATAAAAAGAAAAAAGAAATATCTATAGAATATCAAAATAGAAAAGAAAGAGAAAAAATGATGAAGACAATAAAACAAACCATTGTTACGTTTCCATATTAAAGTAAAGTATAGTACTTCATTTTTTTATTTATCTTAATGCCCATTGGTGTTCCAAAAGTACCTTTTCGGAGTCCTGGAGAGGAAGATGCAGCTTGGGTTGACGTATAGTGCGACTTGTCAGACATATGGGTCATATGGTATTTCCCCGTTATCTCCCCCGATCGAGTATTCTCTGTTTCGCCCAATCCAATAAAGATATATTCAATATTGTATTGATTGAATCATCAATAATTCGGAGCGTGAAGCACAATAATTCCTATTGGGGATCAATATTATCAATTCAAATAATTGATGGTTTACTTGGACTGATAAAATAAAGTATCCAGGCTCCGTTCAGAGAATACCAAATTGGAAATGGTAAGAGTAAAAGTAAGTAAAAGTAATATAATGGGAGTGTAAATGTAGGTAAATGTAGTAATATAAATAAGAAATATTAAATAAAGAATATAAAAATAAAATATAAATTGAATGAAATTCTTAATAAATTCTGAACTTCATTAGTAATGAAATAGAATATAATAGAACTTACTATAAATAGAACTATAATAGAATCTTATAATATAATCTATTATGTAGAATAGATGATGATTACACGATTACCGCTTTTATCATAGACTATTCTTATACTTACTATAGGGATTATATAAAACTGCCTACCAATGGAGTAGTATGATGAATACATCGAATATTTTGGGGAAAGGTATCAAACAGTGGTACTGGAATCATTTGACCTATATGCGCAAATGGAATTCGGGAAAATCTTCCCCCGGAGTAGAACAAGAACCTAAAAGAATTGAAAGGGCCCATTCAGGAACAAGAAAATTACATCGTTATTTGAATTTCGATGAAACAATACATCAATGAGAAGTTAGTTCAATAAGTTCATAAAATTCTTTTTTCTTTTTTACATGAGTTTTGCCCTCCTTCCCATTCTAGAATGTAAAAAAGGAAAAAGAAATAGGACTGGAATCGACACATTGATTCTTTTTTTCGCAATTCTTTCGAACCGTATGCATCCAAAGGTGCACGTACGGTTCTTCAGGGATACAATTTTGCCCTAATCAACCGACTTCATCGAGAAAGATTACTTTTTTTAGGCCAAGAGGTTGATAGTGAGATCTCGAATCAACTTGTTGGTCTCATGGTATATCTCAGCATAGAAGATGATACTAGGGATCTTTATTTGTTTATAAATTCTCCAGGCGGATGGGTAATACCAGGAATAGCCATTTATGATACTATGCAATTTGTGTTACCGGATGTACATACAATATGTATGGGATTAGCCGCTTCAATGGGATCTTTCATTCTGGTCGGAGGAGAAATTACCAAACGTCTAGCATTCCCTCACGCTTGGCGCCAATGAGTTTTTTTCTTTGAGAAAAAAAAAGAATACTATGCCTTCGCTGTATCGAATATGAATCAAATAAAGAATAAGTAATAATAGCATGGCACTTCGAGTTCGATATGAACAAACCATTATTGTTTTTTTTTCTAACATGAGATTTTGTATCGAGATAGTAGTATGAAAGAAGAGTTATTCCCAAATTGATTTATGTGTCAAGCAAGAGTCAATTTCAGCGTCACAAACCATTATTCTTCCACACCAGAAGTATCTTTCTTCTTTTTATGTTATGAGAGAAAGAGTCAAAAAAATGGAAAAAATCATTTTCTCCTTCTTGGATCGTATCAAAAAGAAACTTTGGGATTGCTAAACAAACCACAGACGAGATAAATATATAAAGCAACAGAACCATCATAGTATCTTTTTTACTACTACGAAAGGAAGGGTGGTAAATGGATCATTTAACGATTTGGATCGGATGGGTTCTATTTCTTCTTTTTGATAGAATCAATTCTATTGAAAAGAAGAAATTCCATTGCAGAGCCGTATGCAATGTACAAAAGATGCCCGTACGGTTGTTTAATTCTATTTTTTATTGTTATTTTGATTCCCCCTTACTTTAACCCAATCGTGCGATATATAGATAGAAGAACCGTTCATGATGTTATATCAATATCATCAGGGTTATGATTCACCAACCTGCTAGTTCTTTTTACGAGGCACAAGCAGGGGAATTTATCCTGGAAGCAGAAGAACTATTGAAACTTCGCGAAACTCTCACAAAAGTTTATGTACAAAGAACGGGCAACCCTTTATGGGTTATATCCGAAGATATGGAAAGGGATGTTTTTATGTCAGCAACAGAAGCCCAAGCTCATGGCATTGTTGATCTTGTAGCGGTCGAAAATTAAAATACTGGGGATTCCGTATAAATATACGAATTCCGTTTCAAAATTTGAAATTTCCGTGTGAATAGAAATCATTCATAATCATCAACCATCAGGTTAAGATCGATCTAAGCCAACCCGCTCTATTCTATCTAGAATGAGATTCTATAGACATGCCATGCCAACCATTAAACAACTTATTAGAAACGCAAGACAGCCAATAAGAAATGTCACGAAATCTCCCGCTCTTCGAGGATGTCCTCAGCGTCGAGGAACATGTACTAGGGTGTATGTGCGACTCGTTCAGTTCAGATCATAAGTTTGAAGAAATGCAAAAATCTTTTCCAGTATCAACGACCACTACCGATGAATTAGGATAGATAGAGTGGAAGACGGCTATCTAATTGACTATTATATAAATATATAAAAATGAAGATCTATCATCTACCTAATTATGTTATGAATTTATGGTTTCTATTGGTGCAAATCCAATCACTCCATTTGAGATGAGAAGGAATTCTCCATTGGTAACAAATAGTTATCCATTAAGCGGAGGAAAAAGGTTATGCTCCTATTCCTATTCTTGAAAAAACGGACTAACAGGGTCAGCTACATAGCCAACTTTCAGAATTAAATGCCGTCACTGTATGGATAGCTTTTTTGTGAAAAGGACTATTACTTTCTAATTAGAATTGAAAAATGGATGGGTAGAGCCAAAGAGTGTGAACTATACAAGTTCACAATAAAATTCGATGAAATGAAAGAAGAGGCTCCGGTGTATAGAGAGGACCTCACCGTTTCAGAAGTTGCCATAGAAACGAGGGAACCCACTATTCTTTTTTATTTAGTAGCAGCCGAATTTATTATTTCCAGGCGAGATACTTTGAAGAAAGAAAAAATGAAGAAAGAAAAAATCGTGGTCGGGAAGGTCATAGTCGCAAAAGCCATTGGAATTTATATTTTATATATCGGAAGAATCCGTTTTGTTATTAATCGACCGGAGGAAAAGGATGACTGAAAGAAGAGAAATCAATTAGTTATTCAAGAAAGTTTCATTTGATTCAATGACCAGAGTTAAACGAGGATATACAGCTCGAAGACGTCGAAAAAAGATTCGTTTATTTGCATCAACCTTTATAGGGGCTCATTCAAGACTTACTCGAACGACTACTCAACAAAGAATGAGAGCTTTGGTTTCCTCTCATCGAGATAGGAGCAGGAAAAAGAGAGATTTTCGTCGTTTGTGGATCACTCGGATAAATGCGGTAACTCGTGAGGATAGAATATTCTATAGTTATAGCCTATTCATCCACAATCTGTACAAGAGACAATTGCTTCTGAATCGTAAAATACTTGCGCAAATAGCCCTATCAAATAAGAATTGTTTTGATATCATTTCAAATAAAATCAAATACAAATCAAATAAAATAAAGGAATAAAAGAATCTTAATAGAATCTATTATACAGGAAACAAGAATGATTGAAACAGGATTTCCCGGAGAATGGACTCCGGGAAGATAGAAGAAAAAGAAATTAAGATTTGAGTAGTAGGAGTAAACGAACATCTTTCAAGAAAAAAAGATTTCTTTCCCATTTTTCCTTTTTTAGAATACAAGAATCAAATCTGGATTCTATTTTTTTTTCGAGCAAAACATTCATATGAGCTTGATTTCCTATTGGAGTTTTGAGGAGTATCTCTATTTATTTTTGGTTCTAGGACCAGTAGTTCTAGGGATCGACTCCACTCTCTCCAATTGTTTCTCATTATTACGAAAAGGTAACGAAGATAAAATACGAGCTTGTTTTATAGCAATAGTAATTAATCGTTGTTGTTTCAAGGTCAACCTATTCGTCCGTCTAGATAATATTTTTCCTTGTTCACTAAGAAATCGACTAATTAAACTCATGTTTCTATAATCGATTCGATCCCCCGATCCAATTGGGGGTAAACGCCTACGAAAAGATCGCTTGGATTTACGAAAAGGTTGTTTGGATTTATCCATGGTTTGCTTATTCCTTGTTTGTTTATTCCTTATATATAAAAGGATCTAGAAAATAGAATTCTCTTTTTTTTTCTTATTCATTTAAGATTCGACCAAAATAGGATTTGGTTTGTATTATATATGTTAATGTTAAGATGTAAAGTTCTTACTCTTCCCGCTACTTGGAAAAATCACACACGCATTCCGTTCCATCTATTTCTTTATTTCCCCATGAATCGTATACTTTTGACAATAGCGACAAAATTTTCGAAATTCTAATCGATTGGGTGTATTGTGTCGATTCTTTTGAGTAATATATCTAGAAATGCCCGGCGATTCTTTATTGACACCCTTTCGAACACAACAGGTACATTCCAAAATTACTATAATTCTGATATCTTTACCCTTGGCCATGAACCTCCTTTTCATTTTGGATCGACTTCACTTTAGAACTCTCTTCATTTTCTTTTTTACCCAAACCAAAGAAAAAGAAAATAAAAAAAGAATCTATATTCTATATCTATATTAATAAATGTTACTAACTAGAAATAGAATTCGTAAATCTTTTCTTTTTCGAATTCTTAGAATTCGAATGACTTCGAAGTACTATAAATAGAAAAGATAATCACTATTAATTACTATAACTATAAAGAAAGAGAGTCATATTCATTAATAGAAGAATATTAAGAATATCATAATAATTAATTAATACAATTTTTTCTAACTATGAATTCTTCCTATCCTAATCTCAGTCTTTTCTTCTTTCTATATTAGAATTTTGTGTAACCGCCCCTAAACGACTGGATCCACATTTCCATTTCTTTTCCCCCAAATTCTATCGTAGATTCACTGTATTTTGACTGAAGTTCGATACACTCTTTCTCTTTCTTTTCTTTTTTAGGATAGGAAATAAAAAGGGAGCAAAATTGGAGACATGTTACGTAGAATTGTATCTCAAATATTCTTCATTTCTTCACAGATCAATACAAGAATTCAATCAGGATTAAAAAAAAGGGAATGACAGGGCATCCGGAAATAAACGATTAATTTCTATCAATAGACCTGCTAAAGACCCAAACCATAGAGTGGTTAGCACAGGTGCCGTTGAGAGATATGTTTTGATATCTCGCATTGAAAATCCTCCTTCTTCTTTTATTTTTTTTTCTTATTTATTTTAATTATTTATTTGTATTGTATATTGTAATACATATATAGTTCTAGTTCGATATTCTAATACATAGATCATAGATAACCCGATCTTTTAGTTCAAGATCATTTGTTTTTGCTTGAAATGAAATTAGAATTAGGAATTACTAACTAAAATGCATATGTACAACGACCCAGCAGATTCAATTTTGCCGCCCCCTAAAAAAGATGACAAGAACATTCTCTACCTATAAGAGCAAAAAAGAAGGATGTGTGGAAAACAAGACATGGATTTTATACAATGACACTATACAACAATTTTTAAAAGGGATGTAGCGCAGTTTGGTAGCGCGTTTGTTTTGGGTACAAAATGTCACGGGTTCAAATCCTGTCATCCCTACCTATTCTTTCTCCTATGGACAGTTACGAGGGATTCATTGAGTAAGATCGGGAATTTTTGGACATAATCTTTCATTTGTACATACTATATGTACACAAGAATCCTCCGGGGTAAAAAAATACTTTTCTTTACAATCGTATCTACTGTTATAGGATATGATATAAGAAAGCGCTCTTAGTTCAGTTCGGTAGAACGCGGGTCTCCAAAACCCGATGTCGTAGGTTCAAATCCTACAGAGCGTGATTCCGTTTATTTTATGTCGAATTACAATGAAATAATTTAACAAAACAAAGTAGAATTGCAACTGAAATTTGACCTCCTACAAGGAGGAGGTCAATCAAAAAAAGAGATGTTACTCAATCAAAGGTCCAACTGATCACCGCGCCTGTATTGTAAATATGCAGTTACAAATAATCCTGTTAAAGTAATAGGAATTAGACCTAAGACGATTCCAAATAGAAAAACTTCAATCATTTCGATTTGTTTTAGGGAATAAAAAGAGAGGTAAGATCTATCCCTAAATATTAATCTGAATTATCCGTGAATCTCAATGAACAGGAATTGGCAATTGACGCGGGAAGGAACCATAGAATACCTGAAATGAAATATTATGAGAGGCTTTGATTTTTCTTTTTGTAAATTGTTTATTGAATTTCATTCATTTCAAATAAGTCGTATCTTGTTCAAACCAATAAATAGAGCTGGGGTTATAGTTGAAGCAGCCAGTAAAAAACCAAAATAACTAGTTAGAATAGGCATGAAAGAGCTAAATTAGATATGTTCTTTTACTACATATATGAATAAAACATTTACCTAAGTCTCAATCCAGATACGACGGTAAGAAAAACAAATTGAAAGAATTCGTTTAGTTCCAATTGAAAGTTCTTGATTTATCAGTCATTATAGACGGACACTAAAAAAAAAAATAAAGCCTTGACTTTTTCAAAAAATATTGAATATTTTCATTTTCTTTTATTTCTTTATTTGAATTTGATTTCGGACCAACTCGATTCAAAGAAGAGCAACTTCTATTACCCTTTTATACCCTTTTAGGTTCTATATTCTTTCCATATTAAAGAATCCCATCTTTGTTTTGTATTGTAGTTCCATAAGGAAAGAACTCTTGGGGGGATCTAATGTAACAACAGTTGCATCACGAATATGGATTGCTCCAACGATCTCTTTTTTTTTCTTTTCGCAAATATAAAAAAGAATAATAAAAGATATGAAATCTAATTCTAAATATATTAATTGCAATTAACCAATGAAAAATGAAATATATAGGGATAGTAATAAGAATTTCCATTTAGAATAATTACTTTACTATTTAGAATAGTAATAATAGTTTAAGTTTCTAATTTCAAAGTGAAATAGTTTATTAGCATATTTATTCTATGAACGAACAATTACCAATTACTTGAATAAAATGAGAGGATTCAAAAAAAAAGAAAATATGAACCGAACCCCCAAAGGG